ATGCAACAACAAGATATTATTTGTAACAAGTAGTTTTGTTGGTTGGTTAATTGGTCACATTTTATTCATGAAATGGGTTGGATTGGTATTAGTCTGGATACAGCAAAATGATTCTATTAGATTTAATGTACTTATTAGATCTAATATGGCTCGAATCTTTAGTATTCTCTTATTTATTACCTGTGTCTACTATTTAGGCAGAGTACCGTCACCCATTATTACTAAGAAACTGAAAGAAACCTCAGAAACGGAAGAAAGCGAGGAAGAAACAGATGTAGAAATAGAAACAACTTCCGAAACAAAGGGGACTAAACAGGAACAAGAGGAATCCACTGAAGAAGATCCTTCTCCTTCTCTTTTTTCGGAAGAAAAGGAGGATCCGGACAAAATGGATGAAACAGAAAAGATCCGAATGAATGGAAAGGGAAAAACAAAGGATGAATTCCACTTTAAAGAGACACGCTATAAAAATAGACCAATTTATGAAACTTCTTATCTAGATGGGAATCAAGAAAATTCGAAGTTAGAAATATTTCAAGATAAAAAGAATAAAGAGATATTCTGGTTTGAAAAACCTCTTGTTAATATTCTTTTCGACTATAAACAATGGAAGCGACCATTTCGATATATAAAAAATGATCGATTTGAAAATGCTGTAAAAAATGAAATGTCACAATATTTTTTTCATACGTGTCAAAGTGATGGAAAAGAAAGGATATCCTTTACGTATCCGCCAAGTTTATCAACTTTTTTTGAAATGATACAAAGAAAGATGTCTTTTTTTACAATAGAAAAAATTTCCTATAATGAACTGTATAATCACTGGAATTATACCAATGAACAAAAAAGGAAGAACATAAGCAACCAATTTTTAAATAGAGTCGAAATTCTAGATAATAGATTCCTTCCTCTGGATATAATCGAAAAAAGAATTAGATTGTGTAATTGTAATAATGAGACTAATTCCTTCAATTACTCGTTTATCAAAAAAATGAGTTAGTTGAGCTAATACTCTTATACCGTTATTGAAGGATATTGCATAAAAAACATCTATGTAACCACGATTATATGACCAATCATATATCACATTTATTATTTTTTCCCAAAGAATTCGATTGGGAACACTTTTAAGAAATGAATTTCGGAAGTTCAAATTTTGTAAAGATGAATAAACAGGCTTATATAAAAAAGACGCTATAAATATTCCGATATAAGCTATACTCAATGAAAAACTTGCATTTGTCACAAATTCATACCAATCCACAGAATTATTTGAATTTTGATATATTATAGCTGGAGTTAACAATTTTGATAATATATCAAAATCCATTCCTTGTTGATTCAAAGGAATTCCTATGGCTCCAACGAACAAAGTAAATATACCTAATACAAGCATAGGAAATAGCATAGTACTATCTGATTCATGGGGATACGAAAAAGTGTTCTTAATGCCAAAATGAGCAATAGTAATAAAGGGTCGCGTCATCTTTCTTATATTAATATCAATTGGATATGTCTTCTTCCCCAAAAAAGAAATCCTTTCATTATTATTCATTGTTAATAAAGATAATAACCGAAAATCTTTTTTAATTATTTTTTTCCCTTCTTTATCTTTACCCCATAGAGATATTGAATAAAACGAGTTATTTGTTTTGCCGCTGTAATTTTGAAAATTAACATTTAAAGAGCCCTCAAACGTAAGTAAATAGATCCGAAACATATAAAATGCAGTTAATCCTGCTGTGGAAAAAGCTATTATTGCAAAAATCGGTGAATACAACCAACTATCATTAAGAATTTCATCTTTGGACCAAAAACAGGCAAGGGGTGGAATACCACAAAGGGAAAGTATACCTAATAAAAAAGCAGTTTTTGTAATTGGCACATGTTTTATTAAACCACCCATAAGAACCATATTTTGACTTTTATCTGGAGAATATCCAACAATAGCTTCCATTGAATGAATGATTGATCCGGACCCTAAAAACAACAATGCTTTTGAATAAGCATGAGTAATCAAATGAAATAAAGCAGCTCGATAAGACCCAATACCTAGAGCTAACATCATATAACCCAATTGAGACATTGTGGAATAGGCTAAACTTCTCTTAATATCTTTTTGAGCAAGAGCTAAAGTAGCTCCTAATAGTAATGTTATTATACCTATTAAGGCTATTATATTCATTATGTAAGGTATAACCATAAAAAGAGGAAGAAGCCGAGCGACAAGAAAAATTCCTGCTGCTACCATAGTAGCAGCATGTATAAGAGCTGAAATAGGAGTAGGTCCTTCCATAGCGTCAGGTAACCATACGTGAAGGGGGAATTGAGCGGATTTAGCAATTGCACCAGAAAATAATAAGAAGGCACACAAAGTAACAAATAAAAAATTAACTTCATTATTATAAATCAAACTATTGAATATTTCAAACAAATCCCGAAATTCGAAACTGCCCGTTATCCAATAAAGACCTAAAATTCCTAATAATAAACCAAAATCCCCGACACGATTAGTTACAAACGCTTTTTGACAAGCATTCGCGGCAATCGGTCGTGTGAACCAAAAACCTATTAATAGATAAGAACACACTCCAACTAATTCCCAAAAAATATAAATTTGTATCAAATTAGAACTAGTCACTAATCCCAGCATTGAAGTATTGAAAAAACTCATATAAGCAAAAAATCTCAAATATCCTTGATCATGAGACATATAATTGTCACTATAAATAAGAACCATAATTCCAACAGTAGTAATTAAGATTAACATAATAGAAGTAAGTGGATCGATCAAGTAACTGAACTCTAAAGAAAAGTCATTATTGATGGTCCAAGACCATACATATTGATAGATATAACTGTTATTTATTTGCTGAATAGACAGATTGGCTGAAAAAATCATAACTATACTTAACAATAAAACACTAGGAAAAGCCCACATGCGGCGAAGATTTTTTGTTGCCTTCGGAAAAAGGAGAAGTCCCACCCCTATTAACATAGGAATTATAACTGGAATGAAAGGTATGATCCATGAATATTGGTATGTATATTCCATATAAATAAATAAAAATCTTTTATTCTTAGTTAACTGTTTCTGATTCATCAGCTCTTATTTTTTTGAAAGGAGTCAGTTAATAAAAAAAATTAAGATAAGATATGTAAAACTAAACTCAATATTTTTTATTCTTAATTATTCTAAATCTTTTCCAAATACTTCAAACAAAAAAAAATAAAGATTTCAATTCTTATTACTTATTACAATTTACATAATACAATATTTTAATCTCTAGAGAGAGTAAGAACAAATAATTACACCAAAAAGAATATGTTATTTTAATAGAATTCATAAAAGACAGACACAGTCCATAACTTAACCCCAGAAAAAAAAAGAGTTCTTTTTTTTTTTTTTAGTTCGTTTATTCAGAATCATTAACCAATGAAGTTTTTTAATTGAGTGAAGAAATTACAAAAATAAAAGGACTTCTTTTTTATATAAAAAATAATGTATACTTTAACAGATTAACTACTAGTCTTATTTTAATTTTACAATTTTCATTAGGTGCACTCTTTTTTTGAGCTTGACCAATTAAGCAATTACTATAAAAAAAATTATTAACGTTTTTTTATTAAATTCAAAAATAAAAGTTTGGTTTCTTAAACTTTTTGATGTATTTTATTACATGTATAAATATAGCATGACGAAAATAAACAACATAAAGGCACAACCGCTTTTGTTTATATTTTTATATTTTTTTATGAAAAGAGTCGAATTTAGACAATAAAGAGAGAATTATATATTATATAGTAAAAAACAATTGGTTTTGAACAATAGATGTCTTTCACATCCAACTATAGAACTGAATACCCTATCATAATTTTTTAATGGCAGTTCCAAAAAAACGTACTTCCATATCAAAAAAACGAATTCGTAATAATATTTGGAAAAGGAAGGGGTATTGGGTAGCATTAAAAGTTTTTTCATTAGCGAAATCTCTTTCTACAGGGAATTCAAAAAGTTTTTTTGTACAACAAGAAATAAATAATTAAACATTGGAATAATCTGGATCTATCTCTGACTCGAAAAAGAGTCTAGTTTTGAATTTCGTTTAGAATTTATACTAATACTAATTTATATAGAATAATCTTTTTATATATTATATAAATATATAAATTAGTATATCTATATATAAATTATTTTCAAATAGGAAAGAACAAATATTTATTAGAAAAGAACAAACATAATATAAGATCTTTAATCCAAATTAATGATTCGTTGAAACTCATTTTTTAAGTTTAAAACTTGTTTTGGAATTTTCTGAACACTCATTTAAAAAAATAATTATCAATATATATAATCCTTATCCTTATATCCCTCGTATAAAATATCCACCTAAATGCGACAAGAAGCTTTTATCAATGGATATTTTATACGAGAAATGTATCAATTTTGGTCATAAAAAAAATAATAAAAAGAAAAAAAGAACATTGAATTGCGGTAAAAACTATGTAGTTAGAAAAGTTCCATTTTAGGAGAGTATAAACTAAAAGAACTCCATTGTTAATGTTACGTTAAATAAAATAGACACTATAAATTTAAATATTAAATAAAATAATAAAAAATAAGGATTATTATTGTAACTAGGTTCAAATCACTATTTTTTAAACGAGTTTTGATTCATCAATTTCTTTATTCATGAATTTCAATGTTTCTTATAAAATAAAACTAAAAAATATTGTGAGTACTTTAACCTCGACAATTGAATAAAAATAGGTTATTATGATTTCGAAAAGCCGCTATGGTGAAATCGGTAGACACGCTGCTCTTAGGAAGCAGTGCTAGAGCATCTCGGTTCGAGTCCGAGTGGCGGCATGGCATCTTATAAAAGAGTAAGTCCTATAATGAATTCTATTCCCGATTTCCATTTCTATAATTGGGAGATTCTCCTCTTTTTTTATAATTTTTTTATGATATTTTCCATTTTAGAGCATATATTAACTCATATATCCTTTTCGGTTGTTTCAATTATAATTTCAATTCGTTTGATAATCTTATTAGTTAATGAAAGCGTAGGACTATATGATTCATCAAAAAAAGGCATAAAAACTACTTTTGTCTGTATAACAGGATTATTAGTTACTCGTTGGATTTATTCAAGGCATTTACCTTTAAGTGATTTATACGAATCATTAATTTTCCTTTCATGGAGTTTGTCCATTATTCATATGGTTCCGTATTTAAAAAAAAATATAAACCCTTTAAGCGCAATAACCGCGCCAAGTGTTATTTTTACCCAAGGCTTTGCTACTTCTGGTTTTTTAACCGAAATGCATCAATCCGTACTATTAGTACCCGCTCTCCAATCTCATTGGTTAATGATGCATGTAAGTATGATGGTATTTGGCTATGCATCTCTTTTATGTGGATCATTATTATCAGTAGCTCTTATAGTCATTACATTTCGCAAAGTCATAAGTCTTTTTGAGAAAAGCAATAATGAGTCGTTTTGTTTTGATGAGATCCAATACATGAACGAAAGAAACAATGTTTTATGGAACACTTCCTTAATCTCTTCTAGGAATTATTATAGGTCTCAATTGATTCAACAATTGGATCATTGGAGTTATCGTATTATTGGTATAGGTTTTATCTTTTTAACCATAGGTATTCTTTCGGGAGCAGTATGGGCAAATGAGGCATGGGGCTCATATTGGAATTGGGATCCGAAAGAAACTTGGGCATTTATTACTTGGACCGTATTCGCGATTTATTTACATATTCGAACAAATAAAAATTTTGAGGTTGTAAATTCTGCAATTGTAGCCTCTATGGGATTTCTTATAATTTGGATATGCTATTTTGGGGTCAATCTATTAGGAATAGGGCTACATAGTTATGGTTCATTTACCCTAACATCTAACTGAAAAAAGAACCTAATGAACACAAATAAACATGGGACAGCATATATATAAGAAAACATCGTGTAAGCCATCGAGAACCTTTTGAATCACTAGTTTGATTCAAAAGGTTCTTACAAAGGCCAAACATATCTGGTTAAAAGTATAATTCATTTTTATTTTTAACTTAAGTTAAAAATAAACTTAAGAGAAGAAAAAATATTTGTTTTTTGTAATTGTACAACGAATTTTTTAAACATCTTATTCTTATTATACTATAAGATTGATGTTTGATTTTTTATTTTATTAATTTTTTTAATAATTATCTAAAAAAATAATTAGATATAATATCTTCGACCTTGTCAACGGATAGTGAGAAAACGAAATCCGGATAAATACCAATACCTATTACAGGTAAAAGAATAGAGATCGAAACAAATAACTCTCTCGGTCCAGAATCAAAAAAATAAGAGTTTGGAGCATTAAAAAACTTGTATCCATAGAACATTTGGCGTAACATAGATAATGAATAAATAGGAGTTAATATCATTCCAATTGCCATTACAAATGTAATTAGTATTTTTGTTATTAAAAAAAGATTTTGGCTGGTAATTAGTCCAAAAAATACTATTAATTCTGCAACAAAACCACTCATCCCCGGTAATGCAAGGGAAGCCATCGATAAGATACTAAAAGTCGTGAATATTTTTGGAACTGGGATCGCCATTCCGCCCATTTCGTCGAGATAAACAAGACGTATTCTATCAAAACTCGTTCCTGCCAAGAAAAAAAGTGCAGCGCCAATAAAGCCATGAGATATTATTTGTAAAATGGCTCCATTGAGGCCCATATCACTTATAGAGCCAATTCCTATAATTATGAAACCCATATGAGATACGGAGGAATAGGCTATTCTTTTTTTTAAATTACGTTGACCGGGAGATGCTGAAGCTGCATAGATTATTTGAAGTGTGCCTACTATCATCAACCAGGGAGCAAATATAGAATGAGCGCGGGGCAATAATTCCATATTGATCCGAACCAATCCATATGCTCCCATTTTTAATAATATTCCGGCTAGAAGCATACAAGTACTGTAATGTGCCTCTCCATGGGTGTCTGGTAACCATGTATGTAAAGGTATAATCGGTGATTTGACAGCAAAAGCAATAAGAAATCCAATATAGAATATTATTTCCAGTACTACTGGATAAGATTGATTAACTGATATTTCAAAATTGAATGTTGGTTCATTGGAACCATATAAACCGATACTCAGAACTCCCATTAATAAAAAAACGGAACTTCCTGCAGTGTACAAAATAAACTTTGTAGCTGAATATAAACGTTTTTTCCCCCCCCACACGGATAGAAGTAGATAAACGGGAATTAATTCTAACTCCCACATGATGAAAAAAAGTAAAAGGTCTCGAGAAGAAAATGATCCTATTTGACCACTATACATTGCTAACATCAGGAAATGGAATAATCGGGAATCTCGAGTAACCGGCCGAGCCGCTGAAGTAGCTAAAGTGGTGATAAATCCTGTCAGCAAAATAGGTCCTATAGAAAGTCCATCTATTCCCAATCTCCAGTAAAAATCAAAAAAATTGATCCATTTATAATCCTCCGTCAGTTGCATTAATGGATCGTCCAATTGGAAATGATAATAGAATGCATAAGTTATTAGAAGGAGTTCTACGGTACATATAAATATAGTGTACCACCTAATTATCTTATTTCCTCTATGAGGAAGAAAGAAAATTAAGGAACCCGCGAATATTGGCAAAACTACCACTATTGTTAACCAAGGAAAATAATTCGTAGTAAAAACAAGATACACTTGGACCAGAAAAATCCGTGCTCGAAAAATCAAATATATATTTGATTTTTCGAGCAGGGGGATTTTTGTCGGTAAAAAAAAATCAAATATATTCAGGTGGGATTTGGGAAAGGGATCAATAAGCTAGGCCCATGCTTCGAGTTGTTTCATGCCATAAATAAACTCGAACACTCAAGTAATCCGTTGGACAGGCGGATTCACATCTCTTACAACCAACACAGTCTTCTGTTCTTGGAGCAGAAGCAATTTGCTTAGCTTTACATCCGTCCCAAGGTATCATCTCTAATACATCTGTGGGGCAGGCTCGTACACATTGAGTACACCCTATACATGTATCATAAATCTTTACTGAATGTGACATCGGATATATAAATTTTTGAACATCATAAATTTTCGATCTAGTAAACTTGTAAATGAATTATACATATATTTAGACACCAGATGAATCAATGATTTACCAGAATTTTTCTAATCAATCTGCTTCCAGATCGACTCCTACGAGAGGTCCAAGATACTTTGATTTCTTGCATTTTTTGTAAACACGATCAATACGTTATGTATCATCCATGTTAATTTGACTTGATAAATATTAGAACTTCTATGATTAATACACTACTACTTATTCAACAAATTCGATTGATTGATACGAGTTGATTTTTTGTTACGATAAATTGCGGAAACAATAGCTGGTCCAATAGCTGCTTCAGCGGCTGCAATAGCTATAACAAAAATTGAAAAAATATTTCCTTTTAATTGGCGACTATCAAAAAAATCAGAAAATGTTACGAAATTTATATTAACTGCATTCAGTATAAGTTCAAGACACATAAGGGCTCTAACCATATTTCGACTTGTGATCAATCCATAAATACCGATAGAAAATAAATAGGCACTCACAACAAGTACATGTTCGAGCATCATTGACCAACTCCTTATCAATTTTGATTCATTTCAAGATGAAAAACAATTTAATGAGTTTAAGTGACTAGAATAAAAAAAAAAGTACTGAATAAGGGAATCTATTGCCAATAGATCAAATAAAATAATTTCTATTTTAGGCATAAACAATCTTCAAATAAGATTGAAGTGAGCGGAAATGGATGTGATAACACAGAACAAAGTTTCATTTTGATTTCGGTTACTAGTTCGAAAGATTTATTACTGGCGGGCCACAGCAATTGCGCCTATCAAAGCAGCTAAAAGAATTATTGAAATGAGTTCAAATGGAAGAAAAAAATCTGTTGATAAATAAATTCCAATTTGTTGACTGTTACTTATCAAATCTTGCTCTATAATTTGGTTTGATCTTGTAGTCCAAATAATCCCGTACCATGACGTATCCAGAATAGTAGTCATTAGTGAAACAAAAATACCTGTACAAACCAACAAAGTAACGCCATCCCCAACGGTCCAAAGATGAAAATCTTTGTAATATTCTGAACCGTTCATGAACATGACAGCAAATATAATTAAAACATTTATAGCTCCCACGTAAATAAGGAGCTGTGCGGCAGCTACAAAATGAGAGTTTGATAGAATATAGAATAAGGATATACAAACAAGAACCAGTCCCAACGAAAAAGCAGAATAAATTGGGTTGGTAAGTAATACTACCCCTATGCCTCCTAATATAAGACCGGATCCCAAAAAGACTAAAAGAAAATCATGTATTGGTCCGGGCAAATCCATTATATGTAAAGAGATAAATAAATTGAAATTTTTTCATGACCTTATTGAACCACCAGGAAAATATTTTTCTGAAAAGTTCTTAATTGAATTAAATCCTAAGAAATGTGAATTGATGTAGGTACAGTTCTTGGACTAATATCATTCTTTATCTTAAAGTTAAAGAGTGGTTCAAAACTATATTTAGATTTCGAAAAAATTACAGATATATTCATAGATTTTCAATCCAAATTGAAGCACGAACCAACCAATCAATAGTTAGAATTTGTAGTTAGTGACTAAACAAAATAAACGAAAAAAACGGCATTCCTTTCGATCAAAACTGAACCTTATAAATTGGAAATTACTCTTTATCTTTAATCAAAGGATTTACTTTTTTTGATTTCATTTACTTATTTTTTTTAGGTGAATTTAAAATTGTTCGAATTGTATAATCGTCAATTACTGACATTGGTAAACGACCCAAGGCAATTTGATTATAATTCAATTCATGACGATCATAAGTAGAAAGCTCATATTCTTCAGTCATTGATAAACAATTTGTTGGACAATACTCAACACAATTACCACAAAATATACAGATTCCGAAATCAATACTGTAATTAAGCAACCGTTTCTTTCGAATATTAGTTTCCAATTTCCAATCAATAACAGGTAGATCTATAGGGCATACACGAACACATACTTCACAAGCAATACATTTATCAAACTCAAAATGGATTCGACCGCGGAAACGTTCTGATGTGATTAATTTTTCATAAGGATATTGAATAGTTACAGGTAAACGATTTGTATGGGATAAGGTAATCATGAAACTTTGACCAATGTACCTTGCAGCTCGTACTGTTTGTTGACCATAATTCATGACCCCAGTTACCATAGGAAACATATCGTAAATCTCTATGAATATTTTTATGTTTGTTTCTTTCTCTTGTTTGAGACAAGGCGCAAATAGAGAATGTAGTATTCCTTTACAGTGAAATAAGTTGGAAAGAAGTTGTTAATAATAGATTACCAAGAGAAATAGGTAAAAGAAATTTCCATCCCAAATTTAATAGTTGGTCTATTCTTAGCCTAGGTAAAGTCCATCTTGTTGTGATAGGAATGAACAAGAACAAATAAGTTTTGGCTAATGTAATAAAGATACCAATTGTCGTTCCAAAGACCCAGCGTGCTTTATTTATTTCAAAAAACTCAGAAACCAATATGTACGGAATAGAGATATTCCAACCGCCCAAGTAAAGAACTGTTACAAATAATGAAGAAACTAATAGGTTTAGATAGGAAGCAACATAAAATAAACCAAATTTAATGCCCGAATATTCGGTTTGATAACCTGCTACTAATTCTTCTTCTGCTTCTGGTAAATCAAAAGGTAATCTCTCACATTCTGCTAGGGAAGAAATTAGAAAAACGATAAACCCTATAGGTTGACGCCACAAATTCCACCCCAAAAAACCATATTTTGATTGAGCCTCAACTATATCAACTGTACTTAAACTGTTAGATAATCATAGTCGGTGATAACATCACTGTTACCATCGCTATTACAGAACCGTACATGAGATTTTCATCTCATACGGCTCCCTTAGGGCATAAATAAATTTAAGGACCGAGTCGGTATTATTTATCTTGATATATTTATAGGATAGATAGGTTCCAAATTTAACAAAGGCCCTGAATTAGACCGCTTAAATTCTGTCTGTTATATAATAATAATAAAAAAAAAAAAACTACGTCTGAATTGATCTTATCCTTTATTTAATGAATAATTTTTAAGATTTTAATAAATAATTTAAAATTTTATTTGTTGAGTAATAACTTTAAGTCTTCAATAAAATACTGCTTGTAGAAATATCAATAACCCGTCATTTTTAATTATGAAAAAAAATGAGATATTCTATTAGTTTAGTTGATAAATTATGACACTAATTCTATCTCTATGACTATCCATATACGAAAGAAAAAAAAAGAGATCTTTTTTTTTAATTGTATTCTTTCTATTTTTTTTTCATTCCTATTCTTCTTTCTTTTCTGAAAAAAAAAAAGGGGGAGCTTACAAAATAAAGGATTATTTCGTTTCCGATAGTCATTTATTTGAATCAGTGGATAGGAGTATACTCTGGATCGGAATCGTGGGGAGTACTGCTTAATCATTTCTACTAACTTAAAGCCCCAATTAGTATTCTTGTTATATTATGTGTAAATGTCCTTTGGGATAAATTACACAATTTCTATTACTAATCCTTTGCGTACTTTGGCGTTTCTAACCGTCCACTCATTTTTGCAAAAACCCCCGCTTTAGGGTAATACATACAAACGCTAGTGAAAACTGAATAGGTTGATTTTTTGAACCCGCTTCAAGCTAGGATGACATGACTAATCAACCAATCTTGGGGTAAACGGTCTATTCTTCTGTTTATTTATGTTCAACTCTTTAATTCTTCTTATACATTGAAGCCGAGACTCAATAATTTTACTGCGAATATATATATTATATAGCTATAGCTGTTTTTTTTTCACTCATATAACTATCTAATTTAATTCATTAATCCGAATAATGAATAAAAAAATGAAGATATGTATGCAATTTTTTCCCCCTCTTTTTCTATAAAGACTAGAAAGAAAGGAATAGGGAAAGGTTTATGTTTCAACGAATCGCACGTAGAGATATTGATAATACACATAGAGTTAATGGTATTTCATAACTAATCGATTGAGCAGCAGCTCGTAGACCACCTAAAAAGGAATATTTATTATTTGAACCATATCCTGACATAAGAAGTCCAATGGGAGCAATACTTGAAACCGCAATCCATAAAAAAACTCCAATATTGAGATCGGTTAAAACAAGACGATAGTCAAAAGGAATTACTAAATAACTTAGCAGAATGGATATGACTGCTATGGATGGTCCGATACTAAATAAACTAGTATCTCCTCTAGATGGAAGAAGATTCTCTTTGAAAAGTAGTTTTGTCCCATCTGCTAGAGCTTGAAGAACTCCTAAAGGACCGGCGTATTCAGGTCCAATACGTTGTTGTAGCCCTGCGGATATTTCTCTTTCTAACCATACAATTACTAATACGCCTATTGTGATTCCCAATACAAGAGTCAAAATAGGGACAAGCGCCGATATAATTCCATAGACCCCTTTTAAAGATTCCACTCTGTAAAAAGAATTAATATCTTGTATTTCCGTTGTATCAATTATCATTTCAACGATCAACTTCTCCCATAATGATATCTATGCTACCTAGTATTGTCATAATATCAGCCAATTTCATTCTTTTAACTAACTGAGGAAGAATTTGCAAATTGATAAAACCCGGCGGGCGAATTTTCCATCTCCAAGGAAAACCACTCTGATCCCCTATCAGAAAAATTCCCAATTCACCCTTTGGGGCTTCGACTCTTACATAAAGTTCTTGTTTCGGCAATTCAAAAATAGGAGAAGGTTTTTTACTAATGAATCGATATTCAAAATCATGCCATTCTGGATACCTTTCTCTATCAAAGTATCGAAGTTCTAAATTCTCATAGGGCCCCCCCGGAATTCCTTCTAGAGCCTGTTGAATAATTTTTATGGATTCTGTCATTTCACCAATTCGGACTAAATAACGAGCTAATGAATCCCCTTCTTTTTGCCATTGGACTTCCCAATCCAACTCGTCGTAACACTCATAATGATCAACTTTACGAAGATCCCATTGTATTCCGGAAGCTCGCAACATTGGTCCTGATAAACCCCAATTTATTACTTCGTCTCTACCAATAATGCCTACACCTTCAACGCGTTCTAAAAAAATAGGATTTCGTGTAATAAGTTTTTGATATTCAGTAACTCCTGTTAAAAAATAATCGCAGAAATCCAAACATTTATCTATCCACCCATGAGGTAGATCAGCCGCTACCCCTCCGATACGAAAATAATTATGCATCATTCTCATACCAGTGGCAGCTTCGAATAGATCATATATAAATTCTCTTTCTCTGAAAATATAGAAGAAAGGAGTTTGTGCACCAATATCTGCCATAAAGGGGCCGAGCCATAACAGATGAGAAGCTATACGACTCAATTCCAACATAATTACTCTGATATAACTGGCTCTTTTAGGTATTTGAATATTTCCTAACTGTTCTGGCCCATTTACAGTTATTGCTTCTGTGAACATAGTAGCTAAATAATCCCAACGAGTTACATAAGGAAGATATTGTATAATTGTTCGGTTTTCCGCAATTTTTTCCATCCCCCTGTGTAAATAACCCAATATTGGTTCACAGTCAATAACATTTTCACTGTCCAGAGTAACGATGAGTCGAAGAACACCATGCATTGACGGGTGGTGGGGGCCCATATTGACTATCATGAGATCTTTTCTTGTAGCTGGTATATTCATAAGTTTTTCCTCGATTCATTCTTCCATGAATTGCGCAAAACGAAAAAAAGTTCATCAAAATTCAAGATCTAATAAATCAAATAATTCAAAATGACTTTTCAAATTAACGAATTTTTGATTCCCGAATACCCAATTGATTAATTAAGTATTTATAACGTACTCTATTTTTATTTGACAAATAAGACAGCAACCGTTGACGTTTTCCCAGAATTTTACGTAGACCCCTTTGCGATAAATAGTCTTTTCTGTGCAATTCTAAATGTGAAGTAAGTCTTCTTATTTTATTGGTGAAACTCAATACTTGGAATTCAACGGATCCCCTGTTTTCTTCTTTTTCTTCTTGCGAAAAAATGGAAATGAATGCATTTTTTATCATAAAAATGAATCGTCCCTTTCTCTTTTTTTTTTAGATATTTTTATAGATATATTTCTTGATCAGTAATAATAATGCCACTCATTTGAATTTGATATACACAAGACTCTTAATTTCGTTAAGAATTTTTTATTTTTGTCAAATAAAATTACTTACTTTAGTAATCAATAATCAATATAATTTTAAAAATGAATTGGATTCGAATCGGATACCGTATACAAAAGTATGATCTATTTCTGTATTCACAAAAAATTAAAAAAAATGAGATCTTCAAATAAATAAGAAGATTTTGTTGATTCATTTCTAGATCGAATTAATATTAATAATATAATACAATGACTCATTAAATTAGTAAGTATTGTGTATCAGAATGAAATGTAAGATAATGGGTATGTTTATTTCTTTGTCTTCATATACGAAGACATGGTACGGGAATATAGTAAAAATGTACCATTAATAAATTTGCAATCGCGGATACATATGAATCCTGGTCATACTAAAACGACTACCATTATTGGTATCAAACCAATAGCGATTCATACAAGCTAAATCTTCTAATCGATAATTGGACCAAAGAAAGAACTTTAATTTAATTAGTTTCTTTTTATCGTTATCAAGATTTTTTTTTTTATTCAACACGCAATTTTTTATCCTATTTCCATTGAAAAATACTGTATTTCTATAGATACTGTTTATATCCCTATAATTCAAAAAAATTTGAATTCTCAATTCTCTACGACGCTTCGGGGATAAAATATTTTCAAGAACAAGCAAATCATAATTATTTTTGTCTATATTTCCAGTCATTTTTTGATGTATTGCAATGGATTCATAAAGATTCTTTTTATTCGTGTCAGCATAGCCATAACTTTTTTCTAGGTATCTTTGATTAATTTGGTGCTTATTCTTATGAACCAATGAAATACCTATGGTTTGATATATATAAAATTGTCCATCATTTTTTACAAACAGACGAACTGGCTCGATAATAAATATTCCTCTTTTTATCAATTCTGTAAGAGTTAAATCCTTCTGGATCATCAGAATATGTGGATTCATTTCTTTTCTTTGAATAGCGGATATAGCAATTTCGTTTGGACTGTTCAGTCTAAGGAGGAGGCAATATACTTTGACGTTATTGAGTATTCTTTGATTTAAAGAATCATTCCATCTCCATTGAAAACGCAAATACTTTTTTAAGAAAAACTCAAGCTCTGCTTCTATGTTAGTCTTGTATTGCTTTTTGTTTCTACGTTTTTTCATGTCTGATCCCGGAGAACTTTGTTCACCATCTTTTTTTTGGTTTGAGAGAGCAGATTTAATATATGGTTTTTCGACTAATTCTTTTTCTCCTTGATTTCTATTTTCAAATTTAAGAGTTTTTTTTTTCGAAAATAAAAAAAGAGATATTTTTTTCTTTTCAGTGATGCTTTTATGTTTATTAACATTTTGGTTTACATTAAAATTGAAAAGAAGTAATTTGATTGGTATGGCCCAGGGTTTAATCTTATATGTATTATAAAATATCCCAAATTCTGGGAATAACAAAAATGCAAAATTTGATATGGGGCGACTTGGTATTTCGTCATTCATTCTCATCCAATCAGCGAGAGACTTTTTTTGTTTTTGATTGAATGGGTGAATTTCTTGATGAATCGTGAGATAAAAAAGACCTTTTTTTTTTTTATCAAATTTTTCGATTATTTGATAATTATTAACACTAATCTTAGTATTTTGATTCCTCTTAGTGATGGTATCAATATTAACGCAAGCCTTAATATCAATCTTCTTTGTAAGATAAAAATTGAGAATTTTCCAATAAAAAGATTTTCTATCCGGACTTTTTTTTATATCTATACTATTATTTTCTACTCGATAATTTTTGATAAGGATACCTTCTATCATATCAAATAGTTTACGTTTAGGCGTATTGTTATTGTAAGTATAATAAATTTTTTTGTTCTTATTTACTTGTAATGGCAATCCATAAATATATGAGTTTTTTTCATCTTCATAATTAATAGATTTATACGATAAAAGATCATATTGATATTGTTTTTTTAATTTTTTGTTTTTTTTTAGTAATGAATCTATTTCAAAAGAATTTTGTTTTTCATATTCAATGAATCGGGTTTTTTCATCTGAATCACATTTGTTTAAATCTTTATTTTTAGTCATATGACATTGATATTGATTGACTCTATTTCGCCATTTTTGTGATATTAATCTAGACCATCTAATCTGAGATAAATCATATTGATAATGAACCTTTAGCCAGTTTTTCCATTCATTAATTAAAGAATTTCGAAGGTTTTTATGTTGTCTTAATTCAGAATCAAATATTCCTTGCGTTCCAACAAAATACTCTTTTATTTCATTCTTAAGAAAAAAAGATGTTCCGTAATAGTTAAAGACAGATCTTAACTTATATAAGTTACTGACTTGGATTTGTGAGAATTTGTAGAATACATATGCTTGTGACAAGTAAGATAAGTCCCCAAAAATATGTGAATTTTTATTAATAATACAAAGTGACTTTTTTATAGTCAAAATAAAGTGAATTATACTTTGATTTGTTTTATCAATTCTTTCTTGATTTTCTTCATTATTGTAAATGTATTTATTCAAATTTTTTTTTTTTAATTTAAGAAGAAGCTCTGCAATGATTCTAAATAGAATAATGATACATAGAAAGATATATATGTATAGTTTTTCAATCAAAAATTTAAAAAAAAAATGTAATTTACGAAGTAATCGAAGATTTTTTCTTTTTAATATTCGCCAAATGTTTTTTGGTGATTCTAATCTTTTATCTTCATAATTTATTTTGGTCTGGCTAATATTTATCTCTCGAGTTAGAAACCCTATTTGCTTATCTTTTTTCATTTTTTCTATTTCAGTTATGATTGTGTTTGTTCTATTAGTTAGATTTTTCATTTTTTTTTCTGTCAATGAGTAAGTTGCACAATCCATAAATCGAATTTGAATAGACGATTCGGGAATAATTTGATTATGGATTATCGAATCTTTTTCTTTTTTAGGTTCACTCAATTTATATCTTTCTATTTTTTTCAATCCAAATGCTAGAATTTGGTTTCTTTTTGAGAGTTCTTTGATTCTTTTTTTTAGTTTTTTTAGAAAGAGAATGCTTTTGATGACCCATTTTTTTGTTTCTTTTAATACATTTATAAAAAATTTTGTTCTTTCTTTGAAAACTCTTAGAACTAGAAAACATTTTTTTTGCAATTTTAATTTTATTTTTTTTAATTTTTTTAAAATGGGTTCAAAAAATGAAATTTGTTGTCGGGGAGAACCAAAAGGTAATTCAGTTTCCATTCCCCAAACTGTTAAAAAACAAAAATCATTTTTTTCTTTTTTTCCTTTCTTTTGAATTGGATCTTTATTAGGGAATCGTAACTTAGATCTGTGCCAAGGTTTCAGACGAAAAGGAAATAGAATCTTTATCTGAATACCGTCTGTTAACCAGTTTTTTGGAAATTCTGTTTCTGATAATTGAACGCCATTATAGGTGCATTTAATATGGATTTCTTTAGTCCAATCCTTTAAATCTTCGGACCATTCGGGAAATTGAAATAATAGTATACGAACAATATTTTTAGATATTATTAATGAAGGTAATATAATATATTTTCTAAGAATTGATTGGATTACTAATGCAAAACCTCTTATTACTTGAGCAAATATAATGCTATCCCAAATTTCCCCTATTTCTATACGAGTTTTCTCCGCTTTTTTGTATATTTCTCTTTTGTCCTCCTCTTCTTTCTCACTTTCTTTTGTCTTTTCCTTTGTATGATCCGAAATTTTTAATTTATTCTTTTTCCAAAGATCAGGGATATCAAAAGAAAAGAGGGGAGGTTTGTCTACTCTATCTAAAAAAAGGGCGGAATACACATTTGCTTGAAACAGTTCCAAAATAATTATTTTACGCCTTTGAGCTCGTATAGAGCCTTTTATTATATCTCGACGAAAATCCGGTTGTTGTGAATAACGTATCAAAGCCACCTCTTCATCTTGATCAGAATTATCAGTCTCTTTTTCATTAGTATCGGTATTCTCCGGACTATTAGTAAAAATTACGACACGTTTGGCTTTTCGTGAACGAATTTGATAATCCTCTGCCCCACTTTCTTCAGTTGCTACTTCCTGTTGTTCCAATTCGTCGATTAATTTATATGACCATCGAGGAACTTTTTTATTTATTTCTTTTATTCCAATATATTCTTTGCTAATTGTTTTATCCTTAGTATCAGTTATAACTGCATTGATTAAAAATTTAAAAATTTTTATTGGATCTTCTGGATTAATTCTTACTTGTTTGTTTTCCGGAAATAAATAAAGTCCTTTCAAATTTAAATTTGATGTTGATTTTCCTCCAAACTTGCTAATTATATTTAAGAAATAACTCATTTCTGTTGATAATGATTTTCGATCAAATAGAGTGAATTTATGGTCAAATTCTGTGTAATTGGTAGTAAGAAGGATGCCATGAATCTTATTTATCAAAATTGTCTCTATGTAATGTTTTATAGCTAGAGAAGTTTTTATGATTGGTAGTAAAAATAGTTTTTTGATTTGTCCGCGAAAGGGTCCGTTAAATAAAGAATCACATATTTTAGGTAAATATTCTTGTTTAGTCTCATTATTACAATTACACAATCTAATTCTTTTTTCGATTATATCCAGAGGAAGGAATCTATTATCTAGAATTTCGACTCTATTTAAAAATTGGTTGCTTATGTTCTTCCTTTTTTGTTCATTGGTATAATTCCAGTGATTATACAGTTCATTATAGGAAATTTTTTCTATTGTAAAAAAAGACATCTTTCTTTGTATCATTTCAAAAAAAGTTGATAAACTTGGCGGATACGTAAAGGATATCCTTTCTTTTCCATCACTTTGACACGTATGAAAAAAATATTGTGACATTTCATTTTTTACAGCATTTTCAAATCGATCATTTTTTATATATCGAAATGGTCGCTTCCATTGTTTATAGTCGAAAAGAATATTAACAAGAGGTTTTTCAAACCAGAATATCTCTTTATTCTTTTTATCTTGAAATATTTCTAACTTCGAATTTTCTTGATTCCCATCTAGATAAGAAGTTTCATAAATTGGTCTATTTTTATAGCGTGTCTCTTTAAAGTGGAATTCATCCTTTGTTTTTCCCTTTCCATTCATTCGGATCTTTTCTGTTTCATCCATTTTGTCCGGATCCTCCTTTTCTTCCGAAAAAAGAGAAGGAGAAGGATCTTCTTCAGTGGATTCCTCTTGTTCCTGTTTAGTCCCCTTTGTTTCGGAAGTTGTTTCTATTTCTACATCTGTTTCTTCCTCGCTTTCTTCCGTTTCTGAGGTTTCTTTCAGTTTCTTAGTAATAATGGGTGACGGTACTCTGCCTAAATAGTAGACACAGGTAATAAATAAGAGAATACTAAAGATTCGAGCCATATTAGATCTAATAAGTACATTAAATCTAATAGAATCATTTTGCTGTATCCAGACTAATACCAATCCAACCCATTTCATGAATAAAATGTGACCAATTAACCAACCAACAAAACTACTTGTTACAAATAATATCTTGTTGTTGCATCGAAACATATAAATGTTGACTAATCTGACTAACATTGAACTTGGTAAAATGAAATGGTTGAATAATTGAAAAATTAGATTATTCAGGAATACGCATTGAATGCTAAGATTACGCATTGAGTTTCTGGTAGTAGATCCATAATCAAAAAAGTGTTTGTGATTGTTCCAGAAGAAATGAAACAAAAGA